GGACTAGAGTTTCAAACTTCTTACTAGGAATCTCCATTAGAAATGCATTTTCTAGCATTTGAGTCCTTATCACTGAAGGATTTCGCCGTACACTTGAAAGATAACTCAGAAACTCGAAGGAATGATTGGAAAATTGGTTTATATGAATTCTATCTGCTTGAGACCACAAGTAAAAATAACATTGCCACAAAATGACAATGTGATATTTCCATTTATTCATTAGAAGAAAACTTCCCCTTGAAGCCAGAATGGATTTTCCTTGATATCTGACATAATGCATGTCAGGATCCTTGAAGAACCATAGGATATTCTGGAAATCTTTACGAAACACTCCTAGAGGATGTTCTATTTTTCCATAAAAATAGGTTCGCTCAAGAAGGTTTCCAAAAGATGTTGATCGTAAATACAAAGATTGTTTACGGAGAAACATGAATAGGGATTCCCATTCATATACATGAGAATTATATAGGAACAAGAAGAATCTTTGATTCTCTTTTGAAAAAAAAGAGATCGATTTCGTTTTAGTAATCAGACTAGCCCAATTACGAGACTCGTAGAGAAAGAGTCGGAATAAATGTAAAGAGGGGGCATCTTGTATCCAACAGCGGAGATTTTGAACCAAGATTTCCAGATGAATGGGGTAGGGTATTAGTATCTCTGATACATTATTTAAATGGTATAATTTATCCTCTAAAAAGGAAAATGTTGAATGAATTGAGCGGAAATTCTGATATTTTTGTAGATCTTTCCCTTCTTGAGAAGACACTAATCGCAGTGAGAATTTCATTTCCAAAATGACTGAAAATCCGGCGGATACCATTTGATAATAATTTTTTTTTGTAAAAACATTAGCCGAAATAATCAACAACTTCTGTTGATACATTCGAGTAATTAAACGTTTCACAAGCAGTGAACTGGATTTATTGTCATAACCTACATTTTCCACGGGTTCGTAAGGACTGGATCCCTTTAAACCATAATCATACGCAAGTGCATAAAGAGACTCCTGAAAAAGAAGTGGATAGAGGAAGTCTTGTTGCTGCGATCTCTCCATTTCTAAATATCCTTGTAATTCCTTCATTTGAAATTCGCTTTGAAACAAAGGGAAAGGGTTTATTGGGTTAGCAAATGATACATAGTACGATACAGTCAAAACAGGGTATATAGTAAGAAAATAGAAAATAAAATACCTCGGTGACAACAGATAAGCTAATCAATGGATCCTCTCTTTTTCCACCCAATTGGTTTATGTTCGTTATAGAATACCGAGATGGTTCGAAATCCTTTATTGGTGCAACCCGATCGCTCTTTTGACTTTGGAATAATTTATTTTTATCAATATACCGTTTCTGATACACATGAGTCTCCACTCCATACAGAATCTAATGGAGGTAAAAATAGTTAGGATTAATAAAAAAAAATGAGTAATCCACTTATGGGAGAACCTTTTCCCGCACCAGGCACTAATCCATTTTTAACATCTAATTAGATCGGGTAATAATTCGAATTCAGAACAGAAGCTCGTTGCTTTTTGCTTCCCTATAATTGGAACCAGAAGGCTCTATCCATTTATTCAATCGACCCAACCGTGAATTTCGTTTGTCCCGCTACAAGAATCATACAAAAACTAGATTTTGTACCGATCCGTTAAGAATCAAATAGTCTCAGAGGTTTACATTGATACGACATGCTGCTTTTTCCACTCACCCCGTTTCAGGATCAGTCGTGGTCTTACAAACTCTACCAATGGTATGTATGAATCCGTTGCTTCATCCAAATGTGTAAAAGATTCTAGGCGCACTTAAAAGCCGAGTACTCTACCGTTGAGTTAGCAACCCGAATAAGGGAATTCGGTTCTGTAGATACGAGCGCAATCAAACAAAAGAATAAAGAGATTGGATTGCACGACCACATCAACAAACAACAAAATGGAACTAACAACCAAATCTAAAAAAAGAATTTTCTGATCGATTAGAAACCTAAAACGGAAAAAACAAAAATCAACTGAAAATCGAATAAATTACCCGGTAACTATAGAAAATAGATAGATCTCTTTCCGTTTCAGAAGAGACCTTTTGTGCCACAGCGAATCCAAGGAACACAGCATTTGCATGAAGACAAGTAAAAACCAAATAGAATTGGATCCTAGATCTATTTATCCATGATCTAATCATATTGGATCAATACACTATTGTCAACATGCCAATATCAAGGTTGCAACTACCAAAATGGAATCAAACCATGCCCCGTAACTAAGATTCTTGATTATCTAAGTCAATTCGAAAGCTAAGAAAAGGAAGAATAAGAACGCAAAATGCTAAAATACGCACAGAGAGAGGATAGGACAAGCCCTCCTTTCCCTACTTTCATTTTCATTCGTTTAATTAACCCGAAGTTCATTAAATAGCTCTTTTTTTATTTTGAAATATCGTGAACAATTCCTGTGGGTTGAGCTTTCATAGCTCTATAAAATTCTGAAAGTCAATTCATTAGACTAGTC